ATTGAAACCATATGGAAAAATAAGATTGCCATAAATTAACAAAAAAATATTTCCATTTATTCATCAGAAGCGGCGTATCCTTTGTTGCCAGAATGCATTTTCCGTGATATCTAACATAATGTATGAAAGGATCCTTAAGTAACCCTAGGGTCGCCGGAAAATTATTAACAAAGACTTTAAAAAAATGGTGTATTTTTCCATAGAATAAAGTTCGCTCAAAAAGTACTTCATAAGATGGCGATCGTAAATGAGAAGACCGCTTGCGTAGAAACAAAAAGATGGATTCGTATTCACATACATGAGAATTATATAAGAACAATAAAAATATTGGATTCAAAATTGATTTTTTTTTAATATCAAAATTCTTCCAACTGCAATACTCGTATAGACAGAACCGAAAAAAATGCAAAGAAGAGGCATCTTTTACCCGGTAACGTAGGATTTGAACCAATATTTCTAGGTGGATCGGGTAAGGTATTAGTACATCTAATACATAATTAAAATGTGAGAATTTGTCTTCTAAAAAGGGAAATATTGAATGAATGGATTGTAAGTTATAAGATTTTTTTAATTGATTTCCTTTGAAAGAGGATCCTAATCTTAAGGAAAATTTAATTTCTATAATCACTGCAAATAAAACAGATATCATTTGATAATAGAAAAGATTGGTCTGCCCAAAAAAGCTCTTTTTGTTCAAATCCTTATTGGAAATAATCAAACAATTCTGTTCATACATTCGCAAAATTAAGCGTTTCACAATTAGTGAACTATATTTTTTTTCATAATCCACAGTTTCCAAGAAAATAGAACGATTTCTATTTAATCTATTTAAACCGTGATCATAAGCAAGTACATAAATATACTCCCGAAAAAAAAGTGGATATAGAAAACTCTGTTGCCGAGCCCCACCGAGCTCTAAATATCCTTGAAATTTCTCCATTTGGATTGAAATTCGATTTGAACTGAAAGTAAAGTATTTATTTTAGTGAGTTATGAAATGACACATAGTGCGATACAGTCAAAATAAGGTATTAGGTTACGAAAACAGTAGATACCTCATAAACAGGTAGACTGCTAAGCGGATTCTCTATTTTTAATAGGTTTCTATTCGTTATATTTATATGAACGAATAACAAAACAAGATTATTAGAAATCCTTTATTTTTTTAACCTAATCGCTCTTTTGATTTTGGAAATATAAATATATATTTTTTTTATCAATATACTGCTTCTTTTACACATCCATCTCCAACCTAACCCAAACGGACTAGGGAAAAAATAATTAGGACTAATGACAAAATTTATAATAACACGCAAGAAAAAAATTCCTTCCCATACCCGTATTAGGCACTAATCTATTTTTAACATTTAATTAGATCGGGTAATTTTTCAAATTACGAATGGAAGCTCGTTTCTTTTTTTTTTCCTGAAATCAGGAAAACCGGTTTTTTTATCCATCCATTTATATTTATTCACTCGACCAAAATTGGAATTCTTTTTTTTTTTTTTTTTGCGACACTGAAAACAAGGTTGTACCTATCAGGAAAGCAAAAAAAATGTTAGCTGAATTCTCCCTTGATACGACATGCTATTTTTTCCATTCATTCCTTTCAGGATCAGTCGTGGTCTTACAAACTCTACCGCAGATCTGGACGAATCCTTTTCTTCATACAAATGTGTAAAAGATGCTAGTCGCACTTAAAAGCCGAGTACTCTACCGTTGAGTTAGCAACCCCCCCCCAAAAAAAAAGTACTGCAAATATGTAGATACAACCAGAATAAAGAAAAAAAAAGAAATATACAACCATGTGTGCGTTAGGGATAAATAGATCTATTTCTCTATGAGAGAATTATATTTGGTCGATACACTGTTGTCAATATGATTATGAATTTTTCATATAGCGAAAAGAATAGAAAAAAAAAATAAAAAAGTTTAACCGCTTGATTTGTTAGTTCATATAATAAAGTAAAACTAAGCCAGGTAGGGGAATCTCAACTCTTTTTATACTTTTTGAGACCCGTTTTTTATGCCTTTCAAAATCATTTCCTATTATTATTCATTTCATATAATGATATATATCTTTAGAAAATAATATATTAATATATTATTTTCTATTCTATTTTTATTTATACACAAATTAGAAATTCGATAGATCAAAAATGATTTTAATTTTTAGTATTTGTCCCTTAGGAAGAATACTAATAATAAATCAAATTATAACTAAATCAAAATAAATATATATAGAATAGAAGCGGAGGAAAGAAAAAAGTAGATAAAATTTGATACCAAGCTATATACTAGTCTTTCGCATCCTCTTTTTTATATTTCATTAATTAAATTTTGTTTTATTAAGACTTAATTCGGTAAAAACCCCTACCTCCTTTAAACGATCATGAACTGTTCTTGTTGGTTGAGCGGCCTTTTTAAGGAAATCAATAATAGCAGGAAAATAAAAATAAATTTGATTAGTTATTAGTTATCGGATCATACAAACCTACTTTCCAAAGATCTATTCCGTATTCAACATCCATCGCAACAATTCCGGCTTATTGGGATAGATGTATATGAATAATACCCCCCCTAGAAACGTATAAGAGTCCTTGTACGGGTCGATAAAAAAATTTAATGAGTATAAGTTAACTCTCTGTATAAAATTTGAATATTAAATAGATTAATAAAATAAAAACATTCAATAAATTAGCCCATATTGAAACCGTAAATATATTTTTTTCATTTTCATAAAAAGCATTCGTAACATTCGTACTCTCATAACTCAAGTTAAATAACTCAAAAATATCTCAACATAGAATCCTTAAGTACTCTTTTTAAATCTCTAACCCTTTTTTGTTTATCTCATAAAATCAATTTTGATTCTTCATTCTGATCTAGTTGTTCAAACAATTCAAAACTGGATTTCCTTGTTTCCGAATTCTTTATCCTTATGTCGAATCTTTGGGTTTAGACATGACGCATGACGTAGGTAATCGTGAATTGTTTTATTAAAAAAGTCCAGCAACAAGCCCCTTATTTTTTTATGCTTTCTATCAAAGAATCATACAAACGCTTGATTAACGCATGATAAACTTTTAATTCAAACAATTTTACAATGGCAAAGGAAATTTGCTTAAAATTGTAAAATTGTTTGAAAGGTTTTTTTGTGTTTAAAAAAAAAAGGACTTACGAAGTTGTTCCAACTTATTGATTCACACTAACCCCTAGATCCGTACTCCCGCGAAAGGAAAAAAACTTTTGATTCTCCTCGAGCTCCACCCTGTACTCTTTTGTATATTTTAAATGGTGTCCGTCAATTCAAGTCGCACGTTGATTTCTGCCACATCGTTTTAAACGAAGTTTTACCATAACATTCCTCTAGTTTGTATAATTTATTCAATTATGGAATCATGAATAGTCCTAGTTCAGTCAGTATATGGTAATCTATACTTTTTATTTATCTCGGAAAGGAAGAGTTAATTTACGCGTAAAAGGTTCAGTCAGAATTGAAATGAATCCCATATTAGATTGTATATATGTAAAATAGAAATTTGAGTAGAAATCTATATTTATATAATTTAGATAAAAATATAGATTTTTTTATTAAAACTCTTAGAATCTACGGTTCTACCTTACTTACCCGCATAACAAAAAAAGCAAATAGATTTTGTTGAATTCGGTTGAAATGATGAAAAATAAGTTGATTCTTCTTTTCATTTCAATATTTTTAATATCAATATATAAAATATTGGATTTTAAAATAGAAAGATAAAGATGGTGTACAAAGGCAATAGAAGATTGATTCCGTAATGACTATACTCTGGGACGGAAGGATTCGAACCTCCGAATAGCGGGACCAAAACCCGTTGCCTTACCGCTTGGCTACGCCCCATTTCTATTTTTATTCAAGACTACTAAAAGAGTAATATTGGTATTGGTTGTTCGTCAATTAAATTTCAAATTAAATTTTAGCCAAAATTAAATATAGATTACATTGGTGCTAGAGTTTTGACACATGTAGATAGTAAATCAAACTGACTTTATTGATCATTACATAGAATTCAATTAAGATATTGTATGAAAATATTATTTCTTTAATTCTCATAAGAGAATGAAAGGATTTTTGATTGAGTAAGTTCAACAAAGTCTTTTTAGACTATCTTTCTTTATTTTTTCCTTATATCCTTATATAATATAAAATATAAAAAATATATTAATAACTCAATCAAAATTAAATTATCCACAAGAACACCAATTTTTGTTATGCTTAATATATTTAATTTGATCTTTATTTGTTTTAATTCTGCCCTTTTTTCAAGCACTTTTTTAGTTGCCAAATTACCAGAGGCCTACGCCTTTTTGAATCCAATCGTAGATATTATGCCCGTAATACCTCTTTTCTTTCTTCTCTTAGCCTTTGTTTGGCAAGCAGCTGTAAGTTTTAGATAAAATTCTTAATATTATCTTAGAAAAATTCACGATTTTTATTCTTACAACAATTCAAAAGATAAAAAAATTTTGACGTATGAACGAACTCTCAATTCAAACATTGAATTTTTTTGTTAGCCGTACTAAATCTGGATCATTCGATTTCCTTAACTGAAAGAACCTAATTATATTAGAGTTCACCAAAAAAATATCTAGACGTTAATATGCAAATCTGTTTGAATATAAAAAACTTGACTATTACTATTATTTTATTACAAATGACTTTATGAAACCTTTTTTTATCTAATAAAAATAAATCACTTGGTTTATTGGTATCAAAACGAGATATTTGGTATAAAAATAGAGAATCTATTCTCTTTTTTTTTTTTGCAAAAAAAAGTAAGATCTTGGAGATTGTGTAATGCTTACTCTCAAACTTTTTGTATACACTGTAGTTATATTCTTTGTTTCTCTCTTCATATTTGGATTCCTATCTAATGATCCAGGACGTAATCCAGGACGTGAAGAATAAAAAAGAAAGGCTTTTTTGCTTTATTTAATTAGTGTAAATGCTCGAATTTTATTAGGATTTTATCTATTACACATCATCAAAAGGAGAAAGGGAAAGAGAGGGATTCGAACCCTCGGTACGATTAACTCGTACAATGGATTAGCAATCCAACGCTTTAGTCCACTCAGCCATCTCTCCTAATCGAAAAGGGATACTTATTAGGTTCCATTAGACACAAAAAAGGCTTGAAAAAACCTTCTTTACTTTATTTTTTAACTTTCTTTTTTTGTATAGATTCTTCTTCATATTTCATATTATATATATTTTTTTATTTTCTATATTTTATTATATATATTACTATTATATTATTATTATATAAATATATTAATATATATAAATATATTAATAACTTTTTTTTATAGAACTTTCTCAGTAATTTCTATTTACATAAAAAATGTAGATAAAGATTAGATAAAGAAAAGGCTTGAACTTGAAAGAGAAATAAATAAAACCATAATAATCGAACTGGAGAATCCTTTTTTTTTTTTCTAGTCCAAACACAAGTAAAAGAGCGTTTTTATTTTAATAGCCTGGCCTGGTCAGTCCCCAGCCGGGCCTTTTTTTTGTTAAAGACTCAACTCATCTGATTTATTTTTAGACAACAAAGACCTTAAATAAAAAAAAATGCAATCTCCTTTTACTAATTTTATTAAGTATACGCTAGAATTTTATAATTTTTTTTTTCATATTTTTTTATTACACTTCCGATTACTTTGTTCGACAAAAGGTCAATTTATATACAATAATTGCATTGTAGCGGGTATAGTTTAGTGGTAAAAGTGTGATTCGTTTCTTTAACCCCTTTAATAGTTAAAGGGTCTCTCGGTTTGATTAATATTCCGATCAAAAACTTTATTTCTTAAAAGGATTTAATCCTTTACCTTTCAATAACAAATTCAAGGAAGATTATAAATTCTCGTAATTTGTATCCAAAGACTCTAATCAATTGTAAATTTGGATTATGAAATCCCGAAACATAATTTTTGAATTGTATGACTTGTTACAATTCAATAAGTATAACAAGAGGATCCATGGATAAAGCTAGAAAAGTTTCTTTCTAATCGTAACTAAATCTTCAGTTCTATTCATTGTTTAGTATAGAAACAATTGAAGCAAAATAGCTATTAAACGAGAACTTTGGTTTACTAAAGATATCGACATATTATATTGTTTTAGCTCGGTGGAAACAAAATACTTTTCCTAAGGATTCCGTTAAATAGAAATAAAGAACGAAGTAACTAGAAAGATTGTTCGAGTTCTCCTTTTCTATCTTCTAGAAGGATCATCTACAAAGCAAAATTTTCTGTGAAAGCGTTCAGACGGAAAAAAGCTAACATAGATGTTATGGGTCGAATTTTGATTTCGTTCCTAACTTTTTTTATTTGGGGATTTCCCCATCCATCATAAAGGAGCCGAATGAAACCAAAGTTTCATGTTCGGTTTTGAATTAGAGGCGTTAAAAATATAAAAATGATCAATCGACGTCGACTAAAACCCTTAGCCTTCCAAGCTAACGATGCGGGTTCGATTCCCGCTACCCGCTCTAAATTCTAAATTGCCCCTTTTATTAGAGACAATTTTCTCTATTAGAATTGTCTAATAGCAATTGTGTATTGAATTCATTTCAATACACAATTGCTAAAAAGATTTTGCCCATTCTTTTTTTTTAACAATTGCAAAGTCACAAAAAGGGAAAAGCGTCCATTGTCTAATGGATAGGACATAGGTCTTCTAAACCTTTGGTATAGGTTCAAATCCTATTGGACGCAATACCAATATCAATATAGATATAAATATATTTATCTCTTATATACATTTCTATATATTATAATATAATATAGAGAATTTATTTTTATTCTAAATCGAAAAAAGATTTCTATTTATAAAAAAGATAAGATAGAATACGAAAGAACTTCTGAATGCTTTAATATTTAATATTAAATAAATATTAGTTATATACTTCTATTTTTCTATTTATAGAATTTCTTACAAATTTCATTAAAGAATCAAATTGATTAAAGAATAAAAAATCAGAATGATTCAGTTCTTTTTTTATACTTTCTCCTGAAGTAGAAAACGTTCCAATTGCTCTTGAATACCTTCTTTCAAAAGACTTTCTGCTTCAGGGGTTAATGTCTTGGTAGAAGATATGATTTCTTGGAACTGAGGTTTATTCGTTTTTAAGTAAGTGCGTAACTGAACTAGAAATTTTCTTACTTGGCTAATTTCTAATCCATCCAGATAACCGTTTGTTCCGGTATAAATGGTCATTACCTGTTCTTCCACTGTAAGAGGGGCTGATTGGGATTGTTTCAATAACTCACGCAATCGTTGACCTCTTGCCAATTGATTCTGAGTAGCTTTATCGAGGTCAGAAGAAAATTGGGCAAAGGCTTCTAATTCAGCGAATTGAGCCAATTCCAATTTTAATTTTCCAGCTACCTGTTTCATAGCTTTAATTTGAGCGGCGGATCCTACTCTCGAGACAGAAATCCCTACATTAATAGCAGGTCTGATTCCAGCATTAAAAAGATCGGCAGATAAGAATATTTGTCCATCTGTAATGGAAATTACATTAGTAGGAATATAAGCTGAAACGTCTCCTGACTGTGTCTCGACGATTGGTAAGGCAGTCATACTTCCTTCACCTAATTGAGAGCTTAATTTAGCGGCTCTTTCTAAAAGACGGGAATGTAAATAAAAAACATCTCCGGGATAAGCTTCACGACCCGGTGGTCTTCGTAATAGAAGAGACATTTGTCGATAAGCTTGTGCTTGCTTCGAAAGATCATCATAAATAATTAAAGTGTGTTGTTCACGGTACATAAAATATTCAGCCAAGGCTGCTCCTGTATAAGGTGCGAGGTATTGTAACGTAGCTGGGGAATCGGCCGTTTCAGCTACCACAATAGTGTATTCCATTGCCCCTCGTTCCTGTAAACTAGTCACTACCTGAGCCACGGAAGAAGCTTTTTGACCAATAGCCACATAAACACATATTACATTTTGACCTTGTTGATTGAGAATTGTATCTGTGGCTACTGCTGTTTTACCGGTCTGCCTGTCACCAATAATTAATTCTCGCTGACCGCGTCCTATAGGGATCATGGAATCAATAGCAATAAGTCCTGTTTGAAGAGGCTCATATACAGAACGTCTCGAAATAATACCTGGGGCAGGAGATTCAATTAACCGAGATTCAGAGGCGGAAATCTTACCTCGACCATCAATAGGATTAGCCAAGGCGTTTATAACGCGCCCCAAATAAGCCTCGCTCACAGGTATCTGAGCAATTTTGCCCGTAGCTTTGACTGAACTTCCTTCTTGGATCATCAAACCGTCACCCATTAATACAACACCAACATTATTTGATTCTAAATTAAGAGCAATACCTATAGTACCCTCTTCAAATTCTACTAATTCACCTGCCATTACTTCATCAAGACCATAAATACGAGCGATGCCATCGCCCACTTGAAGTACGGTACCGGTATTTACAATCGTTACTTCTCTATTATATTGCTCAATACGTTCACGGATAATATTACTAATTTCGTCGGCTCTAATGGTTACCATGAGTATTGTCCTAATTCTTTTTTGGAAGAAAAAAAATAATGCCTCTCATAATCGTAAGGAAAGGACTAATCAGTTATTTCTTTCATCGTACCAAACATACCAATATTTGCATTAATAGTACGTAAATGTAACTCGTTACTCAAACAACTGTTTAGGGTTCCTATAGCTCCTTGTAAAGCTTGTTGGAAAACCCGCTCTCGGACTTGATTAATTGTTCTTTGTTGCTCAAAAATAATGGTTTCGTTTTTGTAATTTTCTAATTGTTTCAAAGTCCTATAAGTTGCATTAATCAAATTTAATTTTTCTCGTTCAATTTCAGAGTATCCATTTACGCGAAACTGCTCCGCCTCCGTTTCTACTTTACGCAAACGAGTTCGGGCATTTTCTAATTGTTGAATAGCTCCTTCACGCAGTTCTTCTGAATTTTGAATAGTATTTAATATCCTCTGCTTTCGTTTATCTAATAAATCATTTAACACTCCCTTTCCAAAAAAGATCAATACACCGAAGACTACACTTAGATTTATTAGATTTGTTGCTAAAATATCGGTATTAAACCCGAAACTCCCGGCGGATGGCAAGTGACCCAAGTAAACGAAAGAATCGGTTAAATTTTTCATATAATCTCCTCTTCTAGCTAAACTATAAAAAAAGAACTCTGTCTTTTTTTTTATTCTTTTTATTTTCAACAACAATAAAAAGAGAATTTTATTTAATAATTTCTAATTTAATTTACCTATTTGGATATTTGTAAACAGAATCAAAAACCTATTCTATTTAAAATGAAAAATTTATTTTCCAAAATTTTTCATTTTCAATAATTTTCAATAATAATAATGAGACTTACTAAAATTAAGCTAGAATGGGAGACCAAGTTTTATGTCAATTTTCAAAAACCGAAACCTCCTTTTTTCACAACACTCCTAAAAAAAAAGTTTCCATTAAACTAAAATAATAAGGGGAAGGAAGAAAGAGAATCGATGTGCTAATTCCCCATCCTCAAATTAGTCCTTCCCAAGGATTGTTGTCTCAATAAATAATTGTAGGAGTTAAATCTTGATAGAATTTAAAAAACTACGAAAAAAAATTAAGAATTTTCTGATTTCTAGGATTAATTAAACAAAAGGATTCGCAAATAAAAGCGCTAATGCTACAACCAGGCCATAAATTGTTAAAGCTTCCATAAAAGCTAAACTAAGCAATAAAGTACCTCGTATTTTTCCTTCTGCCTCAGGTTGTCTCGCGATACCTTCGACAGCTTGACCCGCAGCTGTACCTTGACCAACTCCAGGTCCAATAGAAGCAAGCCCAACAGCCAACCCAGCAGCAATAACCGAAGCAGCAGAAACCAGTGGATTCATGATAAGTTCCTCACACCAAAATAAAGAAATAGTTAATGATACAATCATCCAATGACTTAGGACTTAATTATAATTAAGTCATCGCTAAGATTCATCCAGCCAAAATAACCAAAAACTTTAATTGAAATAATATAATTCTATTATTGAATCATAAGAATTACTTGGATATTAGTTCCTATCCGCGGGATTTTGAAAAATTCCTAAATAATATATATATATACGACTTTATTTATGACATTTCTTTTTTGTGAATCATTCTTAGAATTCTTCATTCTTTTTTATTGTTTTTTTCAGCCAATTCACAGATAAAAAGTAATAACTTCTAATTGAATCCTTATATAAATCGAAATTTAAAAAAGTAGTGGGGCAGGTTATATATCATATATACCTAGTCAATATCAAATATCACATATACAAGTGTTTCTTACATAACGTAAACCAACTATTCTATAATGGGTCTAACCTAAAAATGAATATTTGAAAAACAAATAGTTAATGATGACCCTCCATAGATTCACCTATATAAGCTGCAGCTAAGGTGGCAAAAATGAGAGCTTGAATCCCGCTTGTAAATAATCCAAGGAACATGACAGGTATAGGAACCACTAAAGGTACTAAAGAAACAAGAACAACAACTACTAATTCATCGGCTAATATATTTCCGAAAAGTCGAAAACTAAGGGATAGGGGTTTTGTAAAATCTTCTAAGATGTTAATGGGTAAAAGAATTGGAGTTGGTTGAATGTATTTACTGAAATACCCTAACCCTTTTTTGCTAAGACCCGCATAAAAATATGCTACTGATGTGAGTAAAGCTAAAGCAACCGTCGTATTTATATCATTCGTTGGTGCTGCTAACTCCCCTTGAGGTAACTGGATAATTTTCCACGGTAAAAGGGCTCCTGACCAGTTAGAAACAAAAATAAATAAAAACAGGGTTCCAATAAAGGGAACCCATGGACCGTATTCTTCTCCAATCTGGGTTTGACTTACGTCTCGAATGAATTCAAGGACAAATTCAAAGAAATTTTGGCCGGCAGTTGGAATGGTTTGGGGATTGCGAACCGCTAAAACTGCGGAACCTAATAAGATAGCAATTACAACCCAAGAAGTAATAAGGACTTGCGCATGGACTTGGAACCCCCCTATTTGCCAATAGAAATGTTGGCCTACTTCTACACCAGATATCTCATATAACCCTTCTTTTATTAGTGTGTTGATGGAACATGATAAAACATTCATATTGCCCTCTGACAGAAATAATAACTTAAAATTATTTTGATTCAAGATTCCCCCTTTTTTTTACTTATTTACTTGAATTTTATATTTTTGTTTTGTATACCAACTAAACTAATCACGCAATATCCCCAGTTTTTTAATCTCTTTTTTTTACGGTTCAGGATTAGTAACCGATTTTAGAAATCGAAATACAGGGACTCCCTCAAAAAAAATTTGATTTCTTTATCTTATTATTAATCAAGAATTTTGTATATAGCTAGAACGACCCTCACAAATTGCAAATACTAATTTGTTAAGAATGAATCGAATTGAAGCTATAGCATCATCATTTGCTGGAATAGAAATATCCGCGAGATCGGGATTACAATTTGTATCGATTAAAGAAATGGTTGGAATTCCCAAAGTTATACATTCTCTAAGAGCCGTATATTCTTCTTGCTGATCGACGATGATTACAATATCAGGCAAGCCCGTCATATATTTAATTCCGCCTAGATATGTTTCCAAACGAGATAATTGTCTCTTCAACACAGCTGCATCCCTTTTCGGAAGACGGTTGAATCCCTCTGTTTTTTGTTCAGTTCTCAAGTCCCTAAACTTATGAAGTCTTTTTTCTGTAGTGGACCAATTTGTTAACATGCCGCCGAGCCACTTTTTATTAACATAATGACACCGAGCTCTTATTGCAGCCCGCGACACTAAATCAGCTGCTTTATTTTTTGTCCCAACAATTAAGAATTGTTTTCCCCTACTTGCGGCATCAAAAACTAAATCACAAGCTTCTGATAAAAAACGAGCAGTTCTAGTCAGATTTATAATATGAATACCTTTACGCTTTGCAGAAATATAAGGTGACATTCTAGGATTCCATTTCCTAGTACCATGTCCAAAATGGACGCCTGCTCTCATCATCTCTTCCAAATCGATGTTCCAATATCTTTTTGTCATTTTTTTTTCACACTTAAAAAGGGTGGTACCCCAAACTAAAATAAAAATTTGTTCCGATGGAACCTTCTCTTGTCACGGGGATGGCCATTTATACATGAGCCGCGCCATTATTTTGTATTCATTATTATCTTTATTAGTGTTAACAAATTACCAAAGCAAATGACTACAGCAAAAAAAAATGAAATTCAAAATAGGAATCCGCTATTAGGAATTATTAAATTTTAGAAAAGGTAGATTTTAAAATAGAAGAATTACAAAATTCCTTGTGGTAGAATAAAATATCTCTCATATCTTCTTCGAATAAAGATAAATTCTTTTTTTGTTTTTCCAAAAGAATATTGGTATGTTGCCGTGAACAATGCACTAATTCTTTGTTGAATCCGGTCCCGGCGGGGATCATCCCCCCTAGAACAACATTTTCTTTCAGGCCTTTCAACCAATCGATACGACCCCGAAGAGCAGCTTTTGCTAAAACTCGAGCAGTTTCTTGAAAACTTGCTTCTGATATAAAACTTTGAGTATTCAAAGATGCTCGAGTTATTCCTAATAAAATGGCTCGATAACAGATTGCTTCTTCTAAAGCACGCCCCGTTCGTTCGGCTCGTAACAATCCAATAAGTTCTCCAGGTAAAAAAACATTAGACATTCCCTCTTCTGAAATCAAAACTTTTGATGTTATTTGACGTACAATAATTTCGATATGCCTATTATGAATCTGCACTCCCTGAGATCTATAAACCTTTTGAATTTTATTAACCAAAGAAATACGACTTTGCACTATAGTTAGCTCAGCACCAATCAAGAATCCCCAAGGAATTCCAAGAATTCTTGTTATACACTTGTTCCAACCCTTAATCCGCTTTTCTAAGTTCAGCGATATTGAATCAATCGAGCGGACCTCTAACACTTGTTCTACTTTTGGAAGACCTTGTGTTATATCACCGGATCTCGATTTTTCATATATAAATGTAACTAATGTATCCCCTTCGTAAAGAATTTCTCTATAATGCCCATGAACTTTTGCTCCCGGAGTAGCCAAATAGGGCTTAGCGGATCTTATTACTACAGAATCCCTTTGAACAATTAAAACTTGACCCGATTTTAGGTGTGGTTCTTTTTTGGCTATACGTAAATTTTCAAAAAAAAATTGTCCAAGACTCATTATTGTGGTCGTTTCTTCACAATAAGTATGATGATAATTTTGATGAAGAAAATACCAATTCAATTTGAATGGATTCAAAACAACGTTACTGTATGGATCTAGATTAAAAATTATTCTGTTTTCATCGATTAAATAAGAGTTAATTACTTGAAAAATATATTTTAAGTTATCAAGTTGCAAATATTTAATTACAGCGATCTGATTATAAGTTAGTAAAGGCAAAAATAAATAAAAATTTGAAATTTGAATGGCTGTTCCTAAGGGGCCCGACGAATTTTTAATTGTAATTAGAGGATTTTTTTTTATTGATTGGTTTATCCCATGGTGATATTTTAAATGATTAAACGGACCGATTCTAAAACAATTAGAGGATGATAAAATCAAAAAAGATTGGGATTCCTTATTTCTATTTAAGAACATATGAATAGTTCCGTGATTTTGTCTAAGTGATTGTTGAAGAATGCCAGCCTTGGGAGAAATCGAATAAAACGGATTCATGTGATCTGCAGAGATCAATCCCGAATCTGGCGGATTATTCCTTTTTCTTATATACGAAATATGGGATTTCACTAAGCCAATTCTTATAAAATCTCGACTCAAACCCTTTGTCCTTACTTCAACAAAGAAAGCACGGACCTCCTCAAGGGAAGAATTTTTTTTATCTTGGTCCCAATTCAAGACTAAACAAGTTCGAACCAATTGAATACTTGTGTCAGAAATTCCTCGGGTTGGTTTGCCATTTCCATAAAGGATATAGTTGAAAGCTCGAAGTTGAATATTATCCTTTTCCCGAAAGAGATCTTGTGGGAAGAGTGTTGCCAAATTTATACTGTCCGCTATCTCATAGGTGGCTACGGGCCGCACCAACACAAAAAACTTTTTCTTAGTTGGTGTGATCCGTTGGACATAAATCCAATTTTTAAATTTTGTAGATTCGTTAGAGTTTGTTTTTCCCCTTCCCGGCGGTATCAAGATGCCACTGTGTCGGGATATCTTATCTGTCTTATCCGGAAAATGAATATCCCCCGAAAATATTTTGAGTTCAATCCTTTTTTTTTTTCTCTCCACTCTGATCAACCCGCCGACTTGGCTTCTTATATTTAAAGTGATTAGTGTATCCACTCCAATGATACTATAGTTCTGTACCATTATGGTAGAGGATTCGGGTAAAATATGCACTTCCTCGGGAATGAAAAAAAAGCGATCTATTTTCATTTCGTATTTTGTCTTCAATTTTTGGACTCCCCGATATTCAATCATATCCTCTTTTTGGATGATTGAGTCCGCCTTTAGAGTCCCATATTTAAGAATTCCAGAACTCGTTCTTCGGTATCTAGGATCATCAAAAAAAGCAAAAATACTATTTCTACGGAAAATACCATTTATGGGTATTTCAATCGAGATACCTGAAGGCGGGATGAATTCTTTCTCTTGCTCTTGAATCGCCTGGAATGGAATGAGAAATCTATTTCTTCGCCTTTTTGCTAATAAATCCGAGTTCTCATGAAAAATATCAGAATATATGAAATTATAATGACTAGTACCTACGAGTCCATTCAATTCTGAATAATCGGGAATCTCTGATTTTTTTTTATCAGAAAAATCCGAACTTAAAAATTTTTTGCTCACTTGATCATTAGTCACTGAGAGGCTAGAACTAGATTTTTGTTCGACGGAAAGAAAAGATGTGTTCATTTGATCTTGATCTTTATGGCTCGAAAAAAGAATTAGACTAGATCCACATGAACCTCCTGATAATATCCATAAATGACTTGTTTTTGGTAATAGGTGGACATTACTATATGTAAATTCGGGTGCATGGGATACATCAGTACTCCAGTGCATTTCGCCCTCTGAGTCAGAATAAATATATTTTCTAACCCTCTCTTTAAAATGAAAAGTGTATGTCCCCTCGCGAATCTCAGCAATCACTTGTTCTGATTCCACATATTGATCATTTTGAACTAAAAGAAAACTTTTTGGTGGAATAGTCACGCTATGTATAATATCTTCGCTCTCAATCATTACAGCCAAGTCTATATAACATAGAAAGGCAGGATGCCCGTGACGTGTACGTGTAGGATGAACCAAATCCTCATTGAATTTTATTTTTCCATTATAAGGGGCTCGTACATGTTCGGCAGTCCCTCCTGTAAATACTCCGCCGGTATGAAAAGTTCTTAGTGTTAGTTGAGTCCCCGGTTCGCCAATAGATTGACCCGCAATAATACCTACAGCTTCCCCCAACTCAACTAGGTCACCATGAGTGGGACTCCGACCATAACATAATCGACAGATCCAAGATGTACTCCGACAAGTAAAGGGAGTTCGAATAGATATTGATTGTGTTCCAAAGGTTATGAATCGATTGACAAGTCCAATCCCAAGATCTTGATTTCTAAAGGCAACACATCGGGAACCTATATATATATCGTCTGCTAAGACACGACCAATTAATGTTTGAATAAAAATTCTTTCTGACATCATTCGATTTTTATTTCGTGGACTCACAGAAATCCCTCGGATAGTGCCACAATCTGTTCTACGTACAACAATATGTTGAACTACTTCAACAAGTCGACGCGTAAGATATCCAGCATCGGATGTGCGTACCGCAGTATCTACAACTCCTTTACGGGCTCCATAGCAAGAAATAATATATTCTGTTAAAGAAAGTCCTTCGCGTAAATTACTTTGAATAGGTAAATCAATCATTTGTCCTTGGGGATCCGACATTAATCCTCTCATACCTACTAATTGATGTACTTGAGATGCATTTCCCCTAGCTCCCGAAAAAGACATCATATGGACTGGATTGAAGGGGTCCGTCATCCTAAAATTAGGATTCATCTCGTGTCGCAAATATTCACTTGTAGCATACCATATCTCAATAGATTGGCGTAATTTTTCTACCGCATGTACATTTCCATAATGATGTTGTTTTTCCAAAATCAAACTTTGTTGTTCAGCATCTTGGACAAGCCAGCCCTTAGAAGGTATCGTTAAAAGATCATCAATTCCTAATGAAATGGATGTAGCAGTGGCTTGCTGGAAACCCAGAGTCTTTACTTGATCTAGGATGTGTGATGTATATGCCATCCCGAAGTGATCTATTAATCGGCTAATAAGTCGTTTAATAGCAGTTCCATCTATCACTTTATTGTGAAATACCAGATTGGCCCGCTCCGCCATAAGTACCTCCATATTCTGCTGAATGGGATTCGACAATGAGTTTGAGTCAATGATTGCAAAACTACCTTTTCTCGATCTTGATTTGCGTAGAATTTTAGGTCAGGAACTGCGGTTCGAGTTGAATCAGAGAGGTCCGAATTCACATGGGTGTCCTAGAATTACTTTTTTTTAATACCATATTATTAGGTATCATAATTATTAGGTATCATATGAACAGGCTTGAGAAAAACCTTGTATAGCTTCCTCGATTTCTCGATAAAAAGAGATATGACCAACTGTCGTTCGAATATATATACAAAAAGTTTCTTTTTTTACACTTCTTACTATTAGATAGTGTGCATAAATCTCATGATAGTTACCAAAAGATTCATAGTGAACTTCGATAGGAACTTCTCTTGAAGCAATAACGCGTTGATCTAATTGCCACCGAAGCCACAAAGGACTATCTAAATTGATTCTTTTCTGCCGATAAGCTCCAATTGCATCATAGGAATTGCAAAAAAAGGGTTCTTTCATATACTTATAGTTTGTTTCGTAAATTATTGCATTTTTATAGTTTTTTCGATTACATGGATTATATCTGTTTGCACAAATACCTCGACGAGTGCCGCTCGTTAATACATAGAGTCCAATAAGTATATCTTGAGTCGGTACAGAAATGGGATCTCCAATAGCTGGAGATAAGAGATTCATATGAGAAAACATAAGTAAACGAGCCTCGGCTTGAGCCTCTAAAGATAAAGGCACATGAACAGCCATTTGATCCCCATCAAAGTCTGCATTGAACCCCTTACAAACTAATGGATGTAAACAAATAGTGCGTCCTTCCACTAAAATGGGTTGGAATGACTGTATGCCTAATCTATGTAGCGTAGGTGCTCTATTCAGTAATACGGGATGCCCCTGCATAACTTCTTCAAGGATTTCCCAGACAATCGGCTTTTTTTCACGAATTTGACTCTTAGCAACTCCTATGTTGGAAGCCAGATGTTGTCTAATTAGACCACGAATTACAAATGTCTGGAAGAGCTC